ACTATCGGCTCTTGATTCAATACATTTCCACCGTAATGGTAATGTCCGAGTAGATATTCTTACTTTCTCTCGAACCATAATAATATTTATTTTGATCAAATCATTGAATTTTTTATTTCTCTTGAAATCTCTTCAATGTTTATTTTTACACACGTCTTTTTTTAGGGGGTCTGCAGCCATTATGTGGCATGGGGGTTACATCCCGGACAAAATTTAATAGTATACCACTTCTACGAATAGCCCTTAATGCCGCATCTCTTCCGAGACCAGGACCTTTTATCATGACTTCTGCTCGTTGCATACCTTGATCCACTACTGTCCGAATAACATTTCCGGCTGCGGTTTGAGCCGCAAAGGGTGTCCCTCTTTTTGTACCCCTAAATCCACAAGTGCCGGCGGAGGACCAAGAGATCACCTGACCCCGTACATCTGTAACGGTTACAATAGTATTGTTGAAACTTGCTTGAACATAAATAATTCCTTTTGGTATTTTACGTGCATTCTTACGTGAACCAATACGTTTATTCCTGCGTGAACCTATTTTTGGTAAAACTTTTGTCATATTTTATCATCTCATAAATATAAATCAGGGATCGATGGATATATCCATTTCATGTCAAAATAGACCTTTTTTTTATTTGTACATCGGATCCTTTAGAGATTTCCTGCTTAGAAAGATTATCCTTGTCTTTGTTTATGTCTCGGGTTGGAACAGATTACTAAAATTCGCTCCCGTCGACGTATCAGTCGACATTTTTCACAAATTTTACGAACAGAGGTCCTTATTTTCATATTTGTTATTCCTTTTTACTCTTTCATCTTTTTCATTTTATTTAAAACCTTCTTGAAGGATTAACTAATGTAATGACTAAACTAATGTAATGACTAATATAATGTCGGAAGAATGCTATTAGAAACCTGTTCTTTTTCTTTTTTTTTTTTCACAAAACAAATACGAAATCCGGATAAAATTCGGATATCAGAAAGATTACCATATATAACATAAGATTTCTCCACCGATTCTTTCTAATCGAGCTTCTCGGTCTGTCATTATACCCCGAGAAGTAGAAAGAATTACAATTCCCATCCCGCCTAAAATTCTAGGAATTTTTTGATAATTGGAATAGATTCGTAGACCGGGTCCACTGACCCGTTTTAAATTTAGATTAATTCTATACGGTCCCCCCCTATTCCTTCTATGTCGTAGGGTTAATTCCACAAAATTTTTGTTGGCTTTCCCATGTTTCCTCACATTTTTAATAAAACCTTCGCGTAAAAGTATTTTAATAATGTTTTCGGCCATATTAGTAGATGTTATTTGAACAGTTCCTTTTCTATCCATGTCAGTATTTCGTATATAGGTTATTATGTCAGCAATAGTGTTCTTACCCATAAACTAGTGTCCTTACCCATAATAAATTCAAATTATCATTATCTCCTAATCTTGATATAATCAACATACCTTTTTTTTAATTATTTTAAAATTTATTATTAAATTTATTATTATAATAAATTTTCATAAATTTAAATAAATTATGAATTAATTATTTTAATAAATTTATAATAAATTTATTACCGGTATATGCGTAAAACACAATCTACTAATTAATTTAAATTAAATTTATTTCATGCCACTATTAGAACTAAAGTAGATTATGGTCTTATTTTAAATGTTATATTTCATCTTATCTTTTATAATGCTTTATCTTATAAAATTATCTTAGAAAACTTCAGGTGCTAATGAAATTATTTTAGTGAAATTTAACTGTCTCAATTCCCGTGCGATCGCACCAAAAATTCTAGTTCCCTTTGGATTCCCTTCTTGATCGATGACAACTGCAGCATTGTCATCATATCGTATTATCATACCGTTGTTACGTTTGAGTTCTTTACAAGTACGTACAATTACAGCTCTGATCACTTCTGATTTTTCTAGAGATGAATTGGGTAGTGCATCTTTGATCACAGCAACAATAATGTCACCGATATGTCCATATTGTTGATTACTAGTCCTTATAATTCGAATACACATCAATTCTCTGGCTCCGCTGTTATCTGCTACATTCAAATGGGTCTGAGATTGGATCATATCATTTTTTAATTTGTTATTTCAATGCAAAGAAAAAAAAAGAAATATTGTTTGTCCAAAATAAAAAAGAGACTTGCGATTGTTTTTTTTCATCCCCAAGGTCTTTTTTCTTTTGATTCTATATATCTATCCCGAAATAATGAATTGAGTTCGTATAGGCATTTTGGATGCTGCTATTGAAATAGCCCTTCTAGCTATATTTTCTGCTACTCCGCCCATTTCATAAAGTATTCTACCCGGTTTAGCGACAGCTACCCAATATTCGGGGGATCCTTTCCCCGAACCCATACGTGTTTCTGTGGGTCTTACGGTAACGGGTTTGTCGGGAAATATACGTACCCATATTTTTCCGCCGCGGCGCGCATTTCGTGTCATTGCCCGACGTCCCGCTTCTATTTGTCTAGATGTGATCCAAGCGGGTTCAAGTGCCTGAAGAGCATATTTACCGAAACAAATATGATTACCTCGATAAGATATTCCTTTCATTCTTCCTCTATGTTGTTTACGAAATCGTGTTCTTTTAGGGTTATAGTTGATGGTTCTTTCTCTACTCCATCTCTATTACAGAACCGAACATGAGAGTTTCTTCTCATTCAGCTCCTCGCGAATGAACTGATTCAAATAAAAAAATCTATCTATGTATATGTATGTAATTGATGAATAATATACTGAATCATGGGAATCCTTGAGATTTGACCAAATTTTTGAGATTTTGATCTAATTTATTTCGAATTTATTTACTAATTAATTTATTAAATCTATTTTAATTTATTAAATCTATTATTAATTCTATTCAATATTTCTATTTTATTTTTTTATTTATTTAATTTATTTATAAGTCTTTATTATTATGATATTACTTTATTATTATGATATTAGATGTATTATGATATTAGATTACTTAAAGTTGAGATTAGATTACTTAAAGTTTAGGAATCCAATAACATAATAATCTTCGTGGGCGAATCTTGACTCTTTCAATATTTACTTCAATTTGTAGGGTTAACCCATCATCTCTCAGAATAAATAAATTGTTTCCTGGTTCGTTTCGCCATCCCTCCCAATAAATCATTAAGATTCGTTTTCAATGAAAAAAATCTTATGTATTCACCGATTCCGTCGTTCCCATCCCTTCTTGATTAATGGTTAGGTCTTACTTTTCCAGCGGAGCCCCTAATAAGATCTCTTAATAAAATAATGAAATTTGATGAAATTCGTTTTTGAGTCAACCTTCTCAATCTTTTTTATTGGCCCGAGGCTCTTGATTTTTTTGTTCTATGAACAGCTTCCTTTAATTTCAAATTAATTTGAAATTAATTGGTATTGATGCTTTATTACCTTGGCTTTTATGAGATGACTCATAGACCTTACATATTGGAATCCTATATCGTTGATATCTTTTTTTCTTCCTTTCTCTCACCTTTTCATTTATCCGCAATATTTTATATTTTGCTTTACAACTCATAATCAGATTGGTTTTTCTTTTGTTTATGTTTATGCAAAAAGTATTTCAATTACTATAATGATAATGATATGACCAATATAGTCATATCTTGACTTCTTCTTTAGGTCTCGATAATGTGAAGTGATGAGTTGGGTTATTAGTTCTATATTTATTAGTTCATAGTATGGGTTAATCCATCTTTTTTTATCATCCTGATCCTAAAACTAAAAATAAAAAAACAACGAGGCGCACATTAAGCATAGCAATTATATCAAATTATCAATAGAATTTTTTATTTTATTCAACCTTATAGAATTAGAATTCTAATTGTTCCTTTTTTTTTGTTCAATCAAAATAAAGAAGGAAAGAATTTGTCATTTTTTGTGCTATTTCTATCAATGGCTAGAACGTAAAAATGACAAGTTAAATAAGGATTTTATATTTCTTGTTCTTGTCTACAAATAGCCAAATTTTTATGCCTAATACCCCATATACAGTCCTAACTGTATAGGAACAATAATCAATTTTAGCTCGAATAGTTTGTAGAGGAACCCTACCTTCTCTAATCCATTCGACGCGTGCAATTTCTTTTCCGTCAAGACGCCCTGCAATTTGTATTTGAATTCCTTTTGTATCCGTCTGTTCAGTTAATTCAATAACCTTTTTTATTGCTTTGCGAAAAGAAACTCTATTCTTTAATTGTCCGGCTATAAATTTTGCAAGAATATTAGGGTGTCCGTAAGGGTTTGGAATTCTTGTAATAGCAATGTTGAGTTTTCGATTTACAAAATTAAGTTCTTTTTTTACATTCATCTTTAATTCCTCGATTCTTTTAGGTCTATCTTCTATTAATAATTTTGGAAATCCCATATATATTAGGATTTGAGTCACATCGATTCGTTTTTGAATTTCTATATGTCCAATTCCCTCAAGACCAGAAGATATTTTTATATTTTTTTGTACATAATTCTTGAGACAGTTTCTTATTTTTTGATCTTCTTTTAAACTGTCAAAATAATTTTTTGATTGTGCAAACCAACGAGAATGATAACCTTGGGTTGTACCAAGTCTGAAACCCAGTGGATTTATTTTTTGTCCCATAATCCTCCAGTACTCTTCATATTATGAAATGTTGTATCTGTGGACTTATTTTTCCACCTTGATTTTTTTAAGCTTATGTTATAGTTTTCATATTCTTCATAGAATTCATATAAAGCTATATTTTTTAATACAATAGTTATATGACAAGTCGGTCTTTTTATGAGATAATTCCGCCCACGAGCCCGAGGTTTTAATTTTTTAACATTAGTCCCTTCGTTGACTTCGGCTTTACTAATGACAAAACGGGCTTCGTTAAAATCCATATTATGATTAGCATTTGTTACTGCAAAATAAATCAATTTAAAAATGGAATAACATGTTCGGTAAGGCATGAGTTCGAGTATCATAAGTGTTTCTTCATAAGAA